CCCTTTCTTTTTTTGATATTTCTGGACTAATTAAACTAACTTTCCGAAATTGGATGGAAAAAACCACAGAATTTCAAATTTCAGAAAAAAAAGAAAAAAAAAAGAAGTATATAAAACAAGCAAAAATAAGCATCCAACCGGAAAATCCGATTATACATCCTCAAGTAATAAGGACTTCCATATTAATAACACAATCAATTCTTAGAAAATATATTATATTACCATCATTGATAATAGCTAAAAATATTGGGCGTATCTTATTATTCCAATTTCCCGAATGGTCTAAGGATTTCGAAAATTGGAGTAAGGAAAGGCATGTTAAATGTACTTGCGACGGTGTTCAATTATCTGAAAAAGATTTGCCAAAAGACTGGTTAACCGCAGGTATTCAGATAAAGATTCTATTTCCTTTCTATCTGAAGCCTTGGTATAGATCGAAACTAAAATCACCTCAAATAGATGGACTTAAAAGGAAAAAGACAGAAAAAAAAAAGAAGTTTTGTTTTTTAACTGTATGGGGAAAGACAACTGAACAGCCTTCTGGGCCGCCCCAAAAAAAACCTTCGTTTTTTTTACCTATTTTTAAAGAGCTCATAAGAAAAATTTTAAAATTGAAAACAAATTTGTTTTTTTATTTCAAAATGTTGAAAGAAAGAAAGAAATGGATTAACAAAGGTGTTCTCTTTATAACCAGACTAATAAATGGCCCCTCAAAAAAGAATCAAATTATTTTATTTGGGTTAAGTGAAATAGATGAATGGGGGGAAACTAAAAATGAAAAAAATTTGATAAAAACTAATGAGATAATTTACGAATCGCCTATTCCAACTCTACCTAAAACTTGGACAAAAGATTCGCTAACAGAAAAAAAAATGAAAGATCTGAATACTCGCACACGTACAATAAGAAATCGACTAGAACAAATTATAAAAGATAAGACAAACGAATTTGGAACTACTCAGATAAAAAATAAGTTTAACAAAAAAAGTAATATCATCAAAAGATTAGCATATCAAATTACTCGATTAAGCTTTAACTCTCATTATTTTAGCCAAGTTTTCATTGAAAGAATATATAATCAGAACCTGCTAGGACCTATTAATAGAATAATAATGAAAGCAAAACTTTTTTTTTCTTTTGAATCCAGAAAGAAAAAAATGGATAACTATATTTACAATAATGAAGCAAAAAAAAAAGTAATTCACTTTCAAAAGTCATTTTTTTATATCTCTATTAGTAATCAAAATTCAAAACCCAAAAATGACTTAACTTCTTTATCACAAGCATATGTAGTATATAAATTATCCCAAAATCAAGCTATTAACTTAGACAACCTAAGATTTAAATCCGCACTTCAATATCATCAAACATCTCTTGTTCTTAAGGATGAAATAAAGGGTTATTCTTTTGGAGTCCAAGATAGAACAGAATTAATGCTTCTGAATTATGGAAGAAATCACTGGAAAAATTGGTTACGGGATCACTATCAATATAATATGTCTCATATTAGATGGTCGGGATTGGTACCAAAAAAATGGAAAAAAAAACTGAATCACAACTCTAGTAGACAAAATCAAAATTTAGATGAAAAAGAAAATTATTATGAATTAACTTCATTATCAAAGCGGAAGCAGAATTTTAAAAAAAACTATCAATATGATCTCTTATCATATAAATCTATTAATTATGAAAATAAGAAGAACGCATATATTTCTCTTTTACCATCAAAAGTAAACAATAACCAAAAAATTTCCTATAATTACAACACCGATAAAAGAAAATTGTTTAGGTTAGGAGGTAATAATTCTCTAGGCGAAGGTGCTATTCTGGGTATGGAGAAACTGCCTTATTTTGATTCCGAAATGCTCTACTTTTCTCTTAGAAAAAGGGTCGATATTGAAACCTGGATACAGGCCAATATCAAGAATACTAAGACAATGAATTATCAACTAATTGAAAAAATTGATAAGAGAAGCTTTTTTAATTGGCTGGGACTGAACAAAGAATTTCCTATTTTGAATCTCGAACTTTGGTTCTTACCCGAATTGATACTACTTTATAATACATATAAACTAAAACCATGGATCATACCAATAAAATCACTTTTTATTGAAAAAAAGAATATCGCTTTAAAGAAAAAACCTCATTTTTTTATAGCACCTAATGAATTAGAAAATCGAAATGAAAAAAAAAGAAAGGTATACCCACGGAATCTTGGGTCTGTTCTATTAAAACAAGAAGACGGTGGTTCAGACTATGGTGCGGAATCCGATATAAAAAATCGGATAACTGAAAGCGCTATGGACGAAGACCTCGATTTCTTCCTAACAAGACATTTGATTGTTCAATTGAGGTGGCCCTATTCTTATGAGATAAGCGTATTGAAAAATATCAAAGTATATTGCCTCTTGCTTAGTTTGAGAAATCCAAGAGAAAGCGCTCTATCTGCTATTCAAACAAGAGAAATGAAGCTGGATATAGTGCCGAATTTTAAGTATGTTACAGAATGGCTACAAAAGGGAGTATTTTTTATCGAGCCAGTTCGTCTGTCTGTAAATAATTCCGGACAATTTCTTATGTATCAAACACTATATGTTTCTTTGGTTCAGAAGAAGAAATCCAAAACGAATGAAAGGTATCGAGAAAACATTTATTTTTCAAAATCAATTGCAAAACAGCAAAAAAACATTGGAAATAGAGACATAGAAAATAAAAATTATGGTTTACTTGTTCTTGAAACTCTTTTATCGCCGAGACATCGAAGAGAGTTAAGAATTCGAATTTCTTTCAATTCAAAAAAAAATAAAGGTATAGATTTAAATAGGGTATTTTCCAGCGAAAACAGTGTTCAAATTTATGGTCATTTTTTGTTTGAAAGCTACTGTCTTGATCGATTAAAATTTTTTGTTTGGCCGAATTGTCGATTAGAAGATTTAGCTTGTATGAATCGCTATTGGTTTAATACTAATAATGGGAGTTCTTTCAGTATGTTAAGAATAAATATGTATCCATAATCCATAATTCGAAAATTCGAAATATATGATAAGCTATTTTTCTATTTCTATTATGTCCTGGAACCCACCTTCTATATTCAAATAAATACAAAACAAACACACAAAGAAACAGACGTGGATACGTATTATCTTGCATTGTATTCGAATAGATGAATAGGAATTCACTGATTATCAATTATTAATTAATTCAATCTATAAATGAATCAAAAGATTTTTATTATTTTAAGTTAAATTTGAAATATCTTTTATGTTATAAGTTCCACATTATATTATTATTACTGATCCGCAAAATTCATATCATATTTTTAAAAGGTTGGAGAAGATTTGCTTTTTATGGTAAAAAATTCATTTTTCTCAGTTATTTCACAAGAAGAAGAAAAAAAAGAAGAAACCAAGGGATCCGTTGAATTTCAAATAGTTAATTTCACTAATCAAATCCGAAGACTTACTTCACATTTGGAATTGCACAAAAAAGATTATTTATCTCAAAGAGGTCTAAAAAAAATTCTGGGGAAACGCCAACGTCTGTTGGCTTATTTGTCAAAAAAAAATGGAATACGTTATAAAGAATTAATTGATCGATTGGATATTCGGGAGCCAAAAAGTCGTTAATTTCAAGAACGTAACTTTTATTTTTTAATTTATTCGTTATTGGATCATGAATTTCTTTTTATTTTTTTGCAATTCCTGGAAAAAGAAATCAAGGAAAAACCTATGAATGTACCAGTTATAAGAAATGACCTTATGATAGTAAGTATGGGTCCTCACCACCCATCAATGCACGGCGTTCTTCGACTCATCATTACTCTAGATGGTGAAGATGTTGTTGACTGTGAACCAATATTAGGGTATTTGCACAGAGGAATGGAAAAGATTGCAGAAAATAGAACAATTATACAATATCTACCTTATGTAACGCGTTGGGATTATTTGGCTACTATGTTCACCGAAGCCATAACCGTAAATGCGCCGGAACAGTTAGGCAATATTCAAGTACCTAAAAGAGCCAGCTATATCAGAGTAATTATCTTAGAATTGAGTCGTATAGCTTCTCATTTATTATGGCTTGGCCCTTTTATGGCAGATATTGGTGCACAAACTCCCTTCTTCTACATTTTCAGAGAACGAGAATTAATATATGATCTGTTCGAGGCTGTTACCGGTATGAGAATGATGCATAATTATTTTCGTATCGGAGGAGTAGCGGCCGATTTACCATACGGTTGGATAGATAAATGCTTTGATTTCTGCGACTATTTTTTAACCGGAATTTCAGAATATCAAAAACTTATTACACGCAATCCTATTTTTTTAGAACGAGTTGAGGGAGTAGGAATTTTGAGTAGAGAGGAAGCACTAAATTGGGGCTTATCAGGGCCAATGCTCCGAGCTTCCGGAATACAATGGGATCTTCGTAAAGTTGATCGTTATGAGTGTTACGATGAATTTGACTGGGAAGTCCAATGGCAAAAAGAAGGAGATTCGTTAGCTCGTTATTTAGTAAGGATCAGTGAAATGGAGGAATCTATCAAAATTATTCAACAAGCTCTGGAAGGAATTCCAGGGGGCCCCTATGAAAATTTAGAAATACGATGTTTTGATAAAGTAGACGATCCCCAATGGAATGATTTTGAATATCGTTTTATAAGTAAAAAGACCTCTCCCACTTTTGAATTAGCGAAACAAGAACTTTATGCGAGAGTCGAAGCCCCAAAGGGAGAATTGGGAATATTTCTGTTAGGAGATGCAAATATTTTTCCTTGGAGATGGAAAATTCGCCCACCGGGTTTTATCAATTTGCAAATTCTTCCTCAGTTAGTTAAAAGAATGAAATTGGCTGATATTATGACGATACTAGGTAGTATAGATATCATTATGGGAGAAGTTGATCGTTGAAATGATAATTGATACAACAGAAGTACACGATATCAATTCTTTTTCAAAATTGGAATCCTTAAAAGAGGTGTATGAGACCCTATGGATGCTTATCCCTATTTTGACTCTTGTAGTGGGAATCACAATAAGTATACTAGTTATTGTGTGGTTAGAAAGAGAAATTGCTGCAGGGCTACAACAACGTATTGGACCTGAATATGCGGGACCTTTTGGAATTCTCCAAGCTCTGGCAGATGGTACAAAACTACTTTTCAAAGAAAACCTTCTTCCATCTAGAGGCGATACTTATTTATTCACTATCGGACCATCCATAGCAGTCATATCAATTCTATTAAGTTATTCAGTAATCCCTTTTGGTTATCGTCTTGTTCTAGCCGATCTCGATATTGGTGTTTTTTTATGGATCGCTATTTCAAGTATTTCTCCAATTGGCCTTCTTATGTCAGGATATGGATCGAATAATAAGTATTCTTTTTTAGGTGGTTTACGAGCTGCTGCTCAATCTATTAGTTATGAAATACCATTAACTCTATGTGTGTTATCAATATCTCTACGTGCGATTCGTTGAGACATTTTCCCTAGTTTCTTTATCGTTGGAAAGAAATTGCCTTAATGACGGAAATGAATTCATTTTTTTGTTCTTCAACTTGAATGATGAACACAATCAGATAGTTCTATGAGTGAAAGAAAACTGCTTAGAAATTTGCAGTAAAAATAGTAAGTCTCATTTCCTGTGTACAAGGATTAAATGTAAACATAAGCATTGTTTACCCCAAGATTGGTTGATTTATCATCCTGACTTGAAGCGGGTTTAAAAAACTTGATGTGGTTTTTACTATCGTTTGGATCTATATTCCCATTTAAGAATAAGTTGATAAAAACTAAGTGGGTGGTTTAGAAACACCAAGGTACACAAAGGATTAGTAATAGAGATTATGCAAATTACACAAAGTAGCATTTTCGCATAATAAAGAATGCCCATTGGGTCTTTAAATTGGTAGAAATGATAAGGTAGTACTTCCCACGATTCCGATCCAGAGTATGCCCCTACCCACTGAAAGACAAAAACTATCAGGAACGAAAGAATCCTTTTTGAAAGTACCCCACCTGTTTATGTTTTGAGAAAGAAGAATAGGAATGAACAAAAAAAATTAATTACAAGAAAAAAAGATTGATCTTTTTTTCTTGTAATTAATTGCTATTAGTATTTAGTATATAAGCCATCTATTTTATAGATAAAAGTTCTGTAACAATTGAGAAGTTAATGGAATATTAATTATTTTTCGTAATCGAAAATGGCTGGGTTGAAATATTTCTATAATATTATAATAATACTAAAAATATTACTAAAAAGAGTATTTTATTGCCGGATTAAGTTATTACTCAAAAAATAAAAAATTGAAATCAAGGATGAGATTAATTCAGAAATACTATTTTTAGAGCAGACGGAATTACATTGGCCTAATTCAGGACTTTTTTAATCAACTTTGACTCTATCTAGCATACAAATATATCACGTTAAATTTAAATAATACTAACCCAGTCCTTAAATTTCTTTAAGCTCCTCGAGGAGCCGTATGAGGTGAAAATCTCATGTACGGTTCTGTAATAGCGAGAGTAACAGTAATGTTATCACCGACTATGATTATCTAACAGTTCAAGTACAGTTGATATAGTAGAAGCGCAATCAAAATATGGTTTGTGGGGGTGGAATTTGTGGCGTCAACCTATAGGGTTTATCGTTTTTCTAATTTCTTCCCTCGCAGAATGTGAGAGGTTACCCTTCGATTTACCAGAAGCAGAAGAAGAATTAGTAGCCGGGTATCAAACCGAATATTCAGGTATCAAATTTGGTTTATTTTATGTTGCTTCCTATCTAAATCTATTAGTTTCTTCATTTTTTGTAATAGTTCTTTACTTAGGTGGGTGGAATTTGTCTATTCCATATATATTCTTTCCTGAACTTTTTGAAAAAGCAGGCGGAGTCTTTGGAACGATACTGGGTATTTTTATTACATTAGTTAAAACTTATTTGTTTTTGTTCATTCCTATTACAACAAGATGGACTTTACCTAGGCTGAGAATGGACCAATTATTAAATCTTGGATGGAAATTTCTTTTACCTATTTCTCTCGGTAATCTATTATTAACAACTTCTTCTCAACTCCTTTCGCTCTAACTATCCGAGTTTATACTTAGCCTTATTTGAAACAAGAGAAAGAAAAACCATAAAATTATTCATATCTATTCACTCTATGTTCCCTATGGTAACTGGGTTCATCAATTATGGTCAACAAACAGTACGAGCGGCAAGGTACATCGGTCAAGGTTTTATGATTACCTTATCCCACGCAAATCGTTTACCTGTAACGATTCACTATCCTTATGAGAAATTGATTCCATCGGAGCGTTTCCGTGGGCGAATTCACTTTGAGTTTGATAAATGTATTGCTTGTGAAGTATGCGTTCGCGTATGTCCTATAAATTTACCTGTTGTTGATTGGAAACTACAAACTGCGATCCGCAAGAAACAATTGCTTAATTACAGTATTGATTTTGGAATCTGTATATTTTGTGGTAATTGCGTTGAGTATTGTCCCACAAATTGTTTATCAATGACTGAAGAATATGAGCTTTCAACTTATAATCGTCACGAATTGAATTATAATCAAATTGCTTTGGGTCGTTTACCGATGCCAGTAATTGACGATTACACAATTCGAACAATTTTGAATGCGCCTCCAATAAAAAACGGATAAGCTCCCTTTTAGAAAAAATTTTTACTTTTTTTGATCTAAAGGAACTTTTTGAACTACTGAATTGCCCCCTTAAAAAATAAGGCTATTGGTGGTCCATTTATTGGATATACACATCCATTCTTTCAATTCAAAATATCTACCCTGGATAATTTTACTTTTTCCTGGTCCGATCAATAAGGTCATGAAACATTTCGATTTTTTATTTCTTATTTTTTATTATATATAATGGATTTACCGGGACCAATACATGATTTTATTTTAGTCTTTCTGGGATTAGGTCTTATATTAGGAGGTCTAGGAGTAGTATTATTTAATAATCCAATTTATTCCGCCTTTTCATTGGGATTAGTTCTTGTTTGTATATCCTTATTCTATATTTTATCAAATTCCCATTTTGTAGCTGCTGCACAACTTCTTATTTATGTAGGCGCTATAAATGTTTTAATCATATTTGCTGTAATGTTTGTTAATGGTTCAGGATATTATAAAGATTTCCAATTTTGGACTATTGGAGATGGGATTACTTCAGTGATTTGTACAAGTATTTTTGTTTCACTAATTACTATTATTCTAGATACGTCATGGTACGGGATTATTTGGACTAGAAGATCAAACCATATTTTAGAACAAGATTTGATAAGTAATAGTCAACAAATTGGGATTCATTTATCAACCGATTTCTTTCTTCCATTTGAACTCATTTCAATAATTCTTTTATTTGCTTTGGTAGGTGCAATTGCTGTAGCTCGTCAGTAACAATCTAACGATCAATTCAAATTCTTCTTTAGTCTATTTCATCTATTTTCCTTTAATTTCAAAATTGTTCTATAGATAAGATTAAGAAATACTTCTAGTTCCATCGATTACCAATATATTTCTTTGTCTTTATTCTGTACTTTTTTTAGATTCTAATCACTCGAATCCGTTGAGTTGTTGTTTATATTGAAATGAATCAAGATTGAGAAGGAGTCGGTCAATGATGCTTGAGTATGTACTTGTTTTGAGTGCCTATTTATTTTCCATCGGTATCTACGGATTGATCACGAGCCGAAATATGGTTAGAGCGCTTATGTGTCTTGAACTTATCCTAAATGCAGTTAATATAAACTTCGTAACATTTTCTGATTTTTTTGATAGACGCCAATTAGTAGGAGATATTTTCTCCATTTTTGTCATAGCTATTGCAGCCGCTGAAGCGGCTATTGGACTAGCAATTGTTTCATCAATTTATCGTAATAGAAAATCAACTCGTACCAATCAATCTAATTTGTTAAATAGGTAATATGCATTCCACAAGTAGCAACCTTTATCAAATAGAAAATCAAATTACTTATTCTTCGATATTATGATATAAAATATGGGTTCATATTCCTATTTTCGAAAATTTATTAAATAAAAGTATCTTGGTGTTTTCTCATAAACCGACCCATAAATCCATTTTGGATAAAATTTTTGGTAAATCATTGGTTCATCTGATATCTGAATACATGATTCATGTACAAGTTTATTCGATCGAAAATTTATGACATTCAAAAATTTAGAGATAAAATGTCACACTCAGTAAAGATTTATGATACATGTATAGGATGTACTCAATGTGTTCGAGCTTGCCCCACAGATGTATTAGAAATGATCCCTTGGGACGGGTGTAAAGCTAAACAAATAGCATCCGCTCCAAGAACAGAGGACTGTGTTGGTTGTAAACGATGTGAGTCCGCCTGTCCAACGGATTTCTTGAGTGTTCGGGTTTATTTATGGCATGAAACAACTCGTAGCATGGGTCTAGCTTATTGATACGTTCCAAAAAAACTGCACTAATCCATTTTTTCACCGACAAAAACCCGTGCTCAAAATAATATATAGTTTATACTTTTTTTAGTACGGGTTTTTTATGGTCGAAATGTATCTTATCTTTACCACGACTTTTTTTCCTTGGTTAACAATAATTGTAGCTTTTCCGATATCTGCGGGTTCCTTAATTTTCTTTCTTCCCCAAAAAGGAAATAAAATAATTAGGTGGTATACTTTATTTATATGTATCTTAGAGCTTCTTTTAATGACCTATGCATTCCGTTATCATTTTCGATTCGACGATCCTTTAATACAACTAGCAGAAGAGTATAAATGGATTAATTTTTTTTCTTTTTACTGGAGATTAGGAGTAGATGGACTTTCTATAGGGCCTATTTTATTAACGGGATTTATTACCACTTTAGCTACTTTAGCGGCTTGGCCCGTTACTCGAGATTCACGATTTTTCCATTTCTTGATGTTAGCAATGTATAGTGGTCAAATAGGATTATTTTCTTCGCGAGACCTTTTGCTTTTTTTCATCATGTGGGAGTTAGAATTGATTCCGGTTTATTTACTTGTATCCTTATGGGGAGGAAAGAAACGTCTATACTCCGCGACAAAGTTTATTTTGTACACTGCAGGAGGTTCCATTTTTCTATTAATGGGAGTTCTGGGTATTGGTTTATATGGTTCCAATGAACCTACATTAAATTTTGAAATATTAGCTAATCAATCGTATCCTGTAGCATTGGAAATAATAGTCTATATTTTATTTCTTATTGCTTTTGCTGTCAAATTACCAATTATACCCCTACATACTTGGTTACCAGACACCCATGGGGAAGCCCATTACAGTACGTGTATGCTTCTAGCTGGAATTTTATTAAAAATGGGAGCATATGGGTTGGTTCGGATCAATATGGAATTATTACCCCGCGCTCATTCTATATTTTCTCCATGGTTGATAATGGTAGGTACGATCCAAATAATCTATGCAGCTTTAACGTCCCTTGGCCAACGTAATTTAAAAAAACGAATAGCTTATTCTTCTGTATCTCATATGGGTTTCATAATTATCGGAATTGGAGCTAGTACTGATACGGGCCTCAACGGAGCTCTTTTACAAATAATCTCTCATGGATTTATTGGTGCCGGACTTTTTTTCTTGGCAGGAACAGGTTATGATCGAATACGTCTTATTTATCTCGACCAAATGGGTGGGATAGCTATCCTAATGCCAAAACTATTCACGATGTTCAGTATATTATCGATGGCTTCTCTTGCATTACCGGGCATGAGTGGTTTTGTTGCTGAATTGATAGTATTTTTTGGAATAATAACAAGTCAAAAATACCTTTTCCTGACAAAAGTACTAATTGCTTGTGTAATGGCCATCGGAATGATATTAACTCCTATTTATTCATTATCTATGTCACGCCAGATGTTCTATGGATACAAACTATTTAATGTTCCAAACTTTTCGTTTTTAGATTTGGGACCACGAGAATTATTTGTTTTTATCTCCATCTTTATACCCGTAATAAGTATTGGTATTTACCCAGATTTCGTTTTTTCATTATCTGTTGATAAGGTTCAAAGTATTTTATGTAAATATTTTTATAGATAATTTTTTTATAGAAAAAAAGTGATGATTTCTTAAATGGTGCATTGGACAAGAAAAAGATATCGACTCAGTAACTCATTAATAGAAACCTAATTTAGCTGGATTATAGTTAAGCTTTGTGAGAGCCATTTGAATCAAGTATTGTATTGATTCAAACGGCTCTTGACGACTTAGACCAGAATTTCATATAGGTATCTAGGTCATTTTCTATCTCTAATCATTAGGCCCTTTTTTTACGTAGATGTTAATAGAAATGAACCATAACTATGAAGCCCTATTCCTAAGAGATTGACCCCAAAATAACATATCCAAATTATAAAAAAACCCATAGAAGCTACAATTGCAGAATTTTGCACTTTCCTATTTGGATTTGTTCGAGTATGCAAATAAATCGCAAATATAGTCCAAGTAATAAAGGCCCAAGTTTCTTTTGGGTCCCAATTCCAATACGATCCCCAGGCCTCATTAGCCCAGACTGCTCCCGAAAGAATACCCATAGTTAAAAAGATAAACCCTAGGCTAATAAGACGATAACTCCAATGATCCAATTGTTGAATCAATTGGGATCGGTAATAATTCTTAGTATAAACAAAAGAGAAGTTTTGTAAAATATTCCTTCTTTTATTCGTATATTGGATCTCATGAAAGTCAAATAACTCATTCAAAAAAAAGGAGCTATTACCAAAAATTTGGATGTCTTTTCGAAATGTAATGACTAGAAGAGATACTGATAATAATGATCCACATAAAAGAGCTGCATAACCCCCTAACATCATGCTTACGTGCATCATTAACCACTGGGATTGAAGAGCAGGTACTAATATTGTGGATTGATGCATTTCAGTTAAAAGACCCGAAGTGGCAAATCCTTGAGTAAAAATAGCGCTTGGTGCGGTTATTGCTCGTAAGTTTTTTTTGTGTTTTTTAAAATAGGGAACCATATGAATAATAGAAAAACTCCACGAAAGAAAGAGTAATGATTCACATAAATCATTTAATGGAAAATTTTGTGAATAAATCCAACGAGTGATTAATAATCCTGTTATACAGAAAAAAATAGCTATTATACCTCGTTCAGACGAATTATAGAGTACTCTCATTTCATCGACTACTAAGGTTATCAAATAAATAGTAATTACAATTGAAACTAGGGAAAAGGAAATATGAATTAATATATGTTCTAAAGTAAAAAATATCATATCCATTTGAAAAATAATGTACCGGAATTGAATTTATTATATTATAGGACTTATAGTATCTATTTTAGACGATAACGTGCCGCTACTCGGATTCGAACCGAGATGCTCAAGCACTGCTTCCTAAGAGCAGCGTGTCTACCAATTTCACCATAGCGGCTTAAATGATACTAAGCTTTTTTTGTGAAAGTGTCGAGATTTAATCAATTCAGTTGAGTAAATAAAAAAAAAGCGCTACCCCCTACCCGAGAAAATACTAAAAAACCGTGAAAACGGGGAGATGGGAGAAAGCAAAATCCCCACCTCCGAAATGAAAAAAATACTAAAAAAGTTCGTTAAAACCTTCTATCGTCTTTCTTATGTGTATTTTTTTCGCAACAAAGTCTTGCTTTCATAATTGGATAGTATGGAAGAATTTTTTTATACCCTCAAAGAAGTTCCATTTACTCTTTAATATTGATTGCATTAGATAATAAAAATTTTATAGTCATATTCTACACTAAATTAATATCTGTACGATTCATATTATTCTAATCTTAATCTTGTATTATTTAGTTGTCGGGACAAAAAAACCCTTTGAATTACCAGTAGAAAGAGATTTAGCTAATGAAAATGCTTTTAACGCTGCCCAATATCCTTCCTTTTTCCACAAACTTTTATGAATACGCTTTTTTGTAATAGAAGTACGTTTTTTTGGAACTGCCATTCGGAATTTAAGAGATTTCTCGGTATTATCGTTGGATGTGAAAGACATCTATTGTTCAAAACTAATCCTTCTTCATTCTCTATCTATCAATAGATCCTAACGTGATAAAAAAAAAGATATACGAAGCTTACCGAAACAATTATTAAATAAAAAAGTATCCTATGTTAAAAAATGGGTTTAAATGAAAAAGAACCAAAGCTTATATTTCTATTTACATTTTTTTAGTTATTTATCTTTATATGATATATGATATATGGAATAAAATTCAGCAAAAAGTTTAAAAACCCAACTTTTAACTAATTTCTATTAATTAGATTTGAAAATAGAAAGTTTAGATTCATTTTATTTTAAATCTAAATAGTCTATTTTCACGAATAACTTCATTGTGTTATTTGATTAATTTCCACTTCTTGATTTGAAGAAAAATGAATAATAATTCAAAATAAATATTTTTGAGTTCTTACCTATTTTTAGAAATTCTTTTAGAATTAGTATTAGTATAGGATCTGGTGAATTAGAACCAATTTTGAAAGACATTTTTTTATGGAACATACAATGGAACATACATACGAATATGCATGGATCATACCTCTGCTTCCACTTCCAGTTCCGCTGGGAATAGGATTAGGGCTTATCTTTTTTCCGACGGCAACAAAAAATCTTCGTCGTATGTGGTCTTTTCATAGTGTTTTTTTATTAAGTATAGTTATGGTTTTTTCAGCCGACTTATCTATTCAACTAGTAAATAGGAGTTCCATCTTTCAATATGTATCGTCTTGGACCATCAATAATGATGTTTCCTTAGAGTTTGGCTACTTGATCGACCCACTTACTTCTATTATGTCAATATTAATCACTACCATTGGAGTTTTGGTTCTTATTTATAGTGATAATTATATGTTTTATGATCAAGGATACTTGAGATTTTTTGCTTATATGAGTTTTTTCAATGCATCTATGTTGGGATTAGTTACTAGTTCTAATTTGATACAAATTTATATTTTTTGGGAATTAGTTGGAATGTGTTCTTATCTATTAATAGGTTTTTGGTTCACACGACCACTTGCTGCAAATGCTTGCCAAAAAGCATTTGTGACTAATCGTGTAGGGGATTTTGGTTTATTATTAGGAATTTTAGGTCTTTATTGGATAACAGGTAGTTTCGAATTTCGAGATGTGTTTGAAATCTTCAATAACTTGATTTCGAATAATGGGGTCAATTTAGTTTTTGGAACTTTTTGTGTTTTACTATTATTTTCTGGTGCAGTTGCTAAATCCGCCCAATTCCCCCTTCATGTATGGTTACCTGATGCTATGGAGGGGCCTACTCCTATTTCAGCTCTTATCCATGCTGCTACTATGGTAGCAGCTGGAATTTTTCTTGTAGCTCGGCTTTTTCCCCTTTTCATATCCGTACCCTATGTACTAAATTTCATATCTTTCCTAAGCACACTAACAGTACTATTAGGAGCTACTTTAGCTATTGCTCAAAAAGATATGAAAAGAAGTTTAGCCTATTCTACAATGTCTCAATTGGGTTATATGATGTTAGCCTTAGGTATGGGTTCTTATCGAACGGCTTTATTTCATTTGATTACTCATGCTTATTCCAAAGCATTATTGTTTTTAGGTTCTGGCTCCATTATTCATTCAATGGAGGCTATTGTTGGCTATTCTCCAAATAAAAGTCAAAACATGGGTCTTATGGGTGGTTTAATAAAATATGTGCCAATTACAAAAACCGCTTTTTTTTTAGGTACACTTTCTCTATGTGGTATTCCTCCTCTTGCTTGTTTTTGGTCCAAAGATGAAATTCTTAATGATAGTTGGTTGTATTCACAGATTGTTGGAATACTAGCTTGTTCCACGGCAGGATTGACGGCATTTTATATGTTTCGAATATATTTACTTACTTTTGAAGGGCATTTAAACATTAATTTTCAAAATTATAGTGGAAAAACAGGTAGTTTGGCCTATTCCATATCTTTATGGGGTAAAGACAGTCCAAAAA